TATTGTTTTAAAAGATATATCCTTATCTGAATATGAATATAGAGACTATCTCGATCTCGAGTGCTCAAAAAACACTAGATTAATAAATAAAAAAAAGAACAAAACTATGACATGTCATGATACATATAGGAATGGGGGATTATGGGACAAAAAATAAATCCACTAGGTTTCCGGCTTGGTACAACACAAAGTCATCATTCTCTTTGGTTTGCAAAACCAAAAAACTATTGCGAGGGTCTACAAGAAGATCAAAAAATACGAAACTTTATTAAGAATTATGTACAAAAAAATATGAGAATATCCTCCGGTGTTGAGGGAATTGCACGGATAGAGATTCAAAAAAGAATTGATCTAATTCAAGTTAGAATCTATATAGGGTTCCCAAAATTATTACTAGAAAATAGACCGCGAAGAATTGAAGAATTACAGATGAATGTACAAAAAGAACTTAATTGTGTGAATCGAAAAATAAACATTGCTATTACAAGAATTGCAAATCCTTATGGACACCCCAATATTCTTGCCGAATTTATAGCCGGCCAATTAAAAAATCGAGTTTCTTTTCGCAAAGCAATGAAAAAAGCTATTGAATTAACGGAACAGGCCGATACAAAAGGAATTCAAGTACAAATTGCAGGGCGTCTTGACGGAAAAGAAATTGCGCGCGCCGAATGGATCAGAGAAGGTAGAGTTCCTCTACAAACCATTGGAGCTAAAATTGATTATTGTTCCTATACGGTTCGAACTATATACGGGGTATTGGGAATCAAAATTTGGATATTTGTAGACGAAAAAAAATAAGAGTTTACGTGTCTTTAGAGCCTCCCCATTAATGGAAATAAACCAAACAAAGAACGCGCTCTTTTTATCTTCAATCAAAACAAAAATGAGAAATTCCGCAATTCTATAGGGTTGAATAAAAATTCGATTGATTTTTTTATATAATTGCTATGCTTAGTGTGCGACTCGTTGGTTTTTTTTAGGGCTAGGATTCCAAAAAATGGACCGTTCTGTAGTATGAACTAATAACTATAGCACTAATAACCAACTCATTGCTTCGTATTATCTGAATCCAAAGAACCAGTCAAGATATAATATAGTGGTCATATCGTTGTAGCAACTGAAATTTGCATAAACATAAAAACCCAATCTGATTGTAGGTTGTGAAGTTCTAAGTTGTGAAAGAAAATAGAAAAGCATGCAGATAAGTGGAAGGATGAGAGAAAGAGAGAAAGAAAATATCAATGATATAAGATTCCAATATGTAAGGTCTGTAAGTCATCTCATAAAAAACAGTGTAATACAGCATCAATAATGATTCATCCCTAACTAGATGAATCCGCTCATAGAACAAAAAATCAAGAGCCCCGAGCCAATAAAAACTGAGAAAATTGACTTAAGAAAAAATTTCATTAAGGACTCCGTTGGAGAATTCAGACCTAACCATTAATCGAGAAGCAATGGGAACGATGGAACCCGTGAATAAAGAAGATTCTATTGGAAATGAATCTTAATGATTTATTGGGTGGGATGGCGAAACGAACCCCGGAACTAAACTATTCTTTTATTCGTAGAGGTCCTGAACTAACCCTACAACTGAAATAGATATTGAAAGAGTAAATATTCGCCCGCGAAAGGTTTATTTTTTTTTTTTTATTTTATTGGATTGATTCATTTTGATCGATCCGATATGGTAAAGGGCAAAACAAAATAAAGATTTGTTATAACGATAAAAAAAAAAGACATTGAGATTATCTATAAATAGAACATAAATGTTTCAATTCTATATCTAAACATGATATACCAATTTAGAATAGATTAATTAGATGAACTTTCAAAAAATCCTATGCTTCAGTATATTATTCATTAAATCCCCCTATATCTTGATAAAATCTTTTTTAGTCCTTTCATTCGCGAGGAGCTGGATGAGAAGAAACTCTCATGTCCAGTTCTGTAGTAGAGATGGCATTGAGAAAGAACCATCAATTATAACCCCAAAAGAACAAGATTCCGTAAACAACATCGAGGAAGAATGAAGGGGATATCTTATCGAGGCAATCATATTTGTTTCGGCAGATATGCTCTTCAAGCACTTGAACCCGCTTGGATCACATCTAGACAAATCGAAGCGGGGCGCCGAGCAATGACACGAAATGTACGGCGCGGTGGAAAAATATGGGTACGTATCTTTCCAGACAAACCAGTTACACTAAGACCCACGGAAACCCGTATGGGGTCCGGTAAAGGATCCCCCGAATATTGGGTAGCCGTCGTTAAACCGGGTAGAATACTTTATGAAATGAGTGGAGTAGCTGAAAATATAGCTCGAAAGGCTATTTCAATAGCGGCGTCCAAAATGCCTATAAGAACTCAATTCATTATTTCAGGATAGGAATGTCGAAACAAAGGAAATAAATCTTGGGTATAAAAAAATGCGGGTCTTCCTTTTTTTTTTTTTTCTTTTTTTTTTTACTTCGTCCTTTCAGTGCTTTACTTTAAATTAAACATTAAAAAAACGGACTCAAAAAACGATATGATTCAACCTCAAACCCATTTGAATGTAGCAGACAATAGCGGTGCCCGAGAATTGATGTGTATTCGAATCATAGGAGCCAGTAATCGTAGATATGCTCATATTGGTGACGTTATTGTTGCTGTGATCAAGGAAGCAGTACCCAATACACCTCTAGAAAGATCAGAAGTGATCAGAGCTGTAATTGTACGTACTTGTAAAGAACTCAGACGTGATAACGGTATGATAATACGGTACGATGACAATGCTGCAGTTGTCATTGATCAAGAAGGAAATCCAAAGGGAACTCGGGTTTTTGGTGCGATCGCCCGGGAATTGAGACAGTTGAATTTTACTAAAATAGTTTCATTAGCACCTGAAGTATTATAAGAGGGGACCGCGATATAGTGATAGTATGAAAATCAAATAGATAAATCAAAATTTAATAGAGTATGTCTCACGCATATACTTTTAATAATTTTCATAAAAAAAAAAGAACATGTTGATTATATCAAAATTCGGAAGCAACAAAATTTTCAGTTTATCATGGGCAAGGACACTATTGCTGACATAATAACTTCTATACGAAATGCTGACATGAATAGAAAGGGAACGGTTCGAATAGCATCTACTAACATCACCGAAAACATTGTTAAAATACTTTTGCGAGAGGGTTTTATCGAAAACGCAAGGAAACTCGTGGAAAACAAAAAAGAGTTTTTGGTTTTAACCCTACGACATCGAAGGAATAGGAAAGGGCCGTATAGACCCATTTTAAATTTAAAACGAATCAGTCGACCCGGTCTACGAATCTATTTTAACTATCGACGAATTCCTAGAATTTTAGATGGGATGGGGATTGTAATTCTCTCTACTTCTCGGGGTATAATGACAGACCGAGCGGCTCGACTAGAAAGAATCGGTGGAGAAATTTTGTGTTATATATGGTAATTATTCTTCTATCCGAATTGTATTTGGAGCTTACTTTTGTGTTGTGAGAAAAAAGGGGAGGATTCCTCGAGGTTTAATTACCGAATAACTTACCAAAGGTATGCTCCGGGTTCTTTTAGATAGTTTAGAGAGCGAAGTAAGATTCTAGATTATGTTTCAGGAGGGAGCCGACCCGTTTTTCTACATATACTATTATACATATACTCCCGGTGGCTAGAGGCAAAATTGAAGGAAGTCGTTATGAGTCAACTGGAGGTCGTATATATAATAATAATATATAGACTACACAAAAGGATTTGAGTGATTAGGTGATTTTTCAACATTCCTTTCAGGGGGATACAAATCGCGGTTCAAAAATTTCAAGAAACTTATTTTCTTCCAATAAGTAGATTCGAAATTCATTTAAGGAATAACAATTATGAAAATAAGGGCTTCAGTTCGTAAAATTTGTGAAAAATGTCGACTGATCCGCAGGAGGGGACGGATTATAGTAATTTGTTCCAACCCGAGACATAAACAAAGACAAGGATAATCTTTCGAAAAGGGACTTTAGAAAGTAACCGATGAACAAATCAAAATAAAAGATCGGTTTTGACATGAAATGGATATATCCATATATCTCTGACTTATATTTATGAAATGATCAAATATGGCAAAATCTCCACCAAGAAGTGGTTCACGTAGGCCGGGACGGATTGGTTCACGTAAAAGTGGACGTCGAATACCAAAGGGCGTTATTCATGTTCAAGCAAGTTTCAACAACACCATTGTGACTGTTACAGATGTCCGGGGTCGGGTAATTTCTTGGTCCTCGGCCGGTACTTGTGGATTCAGGGGTACAAGAAGAGGTACGCCTTTTGCTGCTCAAACCGCAGCAGGAAATGCTATTCGAGCAGTAGCGGATCAAGGTATGCAACGAGCAGAAGTCATGATAAAGGGTCCTGGTCTCGGAAGAGATGCGGCATTACGAGCTATTCGTAGAAGCGGTATCCTTTTAAATTTCGTACGGGATGTAACCCCTATGCCACACAATGGTTGCAGACCCCCTAAAAAAAGACGGGTGTAGAAATAAACATTGAAGAGATTTCAAGAGAAATAAATGACTCAATGATCTGACAAATAATATTACTATGGTTCGAGAGAAAGTAAAAGTATCTACTCGGACACTGCAGTGGAAGTGTGTTGAATCAAGAGCAGACAGTAAGCGTCTTTATTATGGGCGCTTTATTTTGTCTCCGCTTATGAAAGGTCAAGCCGACACAATAGGCATTGCGATGCGAAGAGTTTTGCTTGGAGAAATAGAAGGAACATGTATTACACGCGCAAAATCTGAGAAAATCCCACACGAATATTCTACCATAGTGGGTATTCAAGAATCGGTACATGAAATTTTAATGAATTTGAAAGATATTGTATTGAGAAGTAATCTTTATGGAACTTGTGACGCGCTTATTTGTGTCAAAGGTCCGGGATATGTAACTGCTCAAGACATCCTCTTGCCGCCTTCTGTGGAAATCGTTGATAATACGCAGCACAT